TTGCACGTATAGAGATTCAAAAAAGAATCGATCTGATCCAGGTCATAATCTATATGGGATTCCCAAAATGGTTAATAGAGGGTAAACCACGAGGAATCGAAGAATTACAGATCAATGTACAAAAAGGGTTTAATTCTGTGAACCGAAAACTCAACATTGCTATCACAAGAATTGCAAAACCTTATGGACACCCTAATATTCTTGCAGAATTTATAGCCGGACAATTAAAAAATAGAGTTTCATTTCGAAAGGCAATGAAAAAAGCTATTGAATTAACTGAGCAAGCGGATACAAAAGGAATTCAAGTACAAATTGCAGGACGTATCGATGGAAAAGAAATTGCACGTGTCGAATGGATCAGAGAAGGTAGGGTTCCCCTACAAACCATTCGAGCTAAAATTGATTATTGTTCGTATACAGTTCGAACTATTTATGGGGTATTAGGCATCAAAATTTGGATATTTGCGGACGAGGAATAATGGTCCCTTCTTTTACTTTCCGTTCTATCCAGCGATGGACCAAAAAATGACAAACTCTTTCATTCTTTTTCCGTTCAATCAAAAATGATCAATTCCAATTCTTCTAATTCTATAGGGTTGAATAAAAATTCGATTGACCTTTGGTATAATTGCTATGCTTAGTGTGTGACTCGTCGGTTTTTTATTTAGGTCTAGGTTAGGATTAAAAAAACAAAGGACGGCCTATAGTATGAACTAATAACTATGGAACTAATAACCAGCTCATTGCTTCATATTATCTGGATCCAAAGAAGCAGTCACTATATGATGTATTGATCATATGGTTGTAGCAACTGAAATTTTTTTACATAAAAGAAAAATCAATCTGATTATGGGTTGTGAAGCGACAATAAAAGGATGTGGATAAATGGAAGGGGGAGAGAAAGAGAGAAGGAGAAGATCAATGATATATGATTCCAATATGTATGGTCTATGAATCATCTCATACAAAGGCAGTGTAATAAAGCATCAATATGGATTCGGCCATAATTAATAATAATGAATATTATATTAATAATTAAATGAATCTGGTTCATAGGAAAAAGAAAAATAATAAAGAGCACCGAGTCAATAAAGACTGAGTAGATTGACTCAGGAACAACAAATTCAATTAGGAGCTCCGTTGCAGAATTCAGGCCTAGCCATTAATCAAGAAGTGATGGGAACGACGGAACCCGTGACTGCAGAAGATTCTATTGAAAACGAATCCTAATGATTCATTGGGTGGGATGGCGTAAAGAACCAGGAACCAATTCATTTATTCTGGGAGGTCATGGGCTGACCCTACAAATGAAACAGATATTGAAAGAGTCAATATTCGCCCGCGAAAGCCTTATTGGATTGCTAAGTTTTGGGAATTCAATAAAGGTCAAAATAAAGATTCGTTATGTTATAAAATAAAAAAGAAATTCTAATAGAAATATATGTCTAGTTGTATATACAATCCAAGATATAAAAATTTTTACGTTACAGATTAGATCTCAAAAAATCCCATGATCATGATTCAGTGTATTATTAATTCAATACATATTTGTAATATTATTGAATCGTTTCATTCGCGAGGAGCTGGATGAGAAGAAACTCTCATGTCCGGTTCTGCAGTAGAGATGGAATTGAGAAACAACCATCAACTATAACCCCAAAAGAACCAGATTCCGTAAACAACATAGAGGAAGAATGAAGGGAATATCTTATCGAGGCAATCGTATTAGTTTCGGTAGATATGCTCTTCAGGCACTTGAACCCGCTTGGATCACATCTAGACAAATAGAAGCAGGGCGACGAGCAATGACACGATATGCGCGTCGTGGTGGAAAAATATGGGTACGTATATTTCCAGACAAACCTGTTACAGTAAGACCTACGGAAACGCGTATGGGTTCGGGGAAAGGATCTCCCGAATATTGGGTATCCGTCGTTAAACCGGGTCGAATACTTTATGAAATGGGTGGAGTATCAGAAATTGTAGCCAGAGAGGCTATTTCAATAGCTGCGTCCAAAATGCCTATACGAACGCAATTCCTTATTGCGGAATAAGGATGTGCAACCAAAGGAAAAGGGTTTTTGTGATGAAAAAACAACCGCAGGTTTTTTTTTGACAAACAATATTTCCTTTTTTCCTTTGCCCTTTCTTTGCATTGAAAGAAACGATTAAAAAAAATGATATGATTCAACCTCAGACCCATTTAAATGTAGCGGACAACAGCGGGGCTCGAGAATTGATGTGTATTCGAATCATAGGAGCTAGTAATCGCCGATATGCTCATATTGGTGACGTTATTGTTGCTGTAATCAAAGAAGCAGTGCCAAATATGCCACTAGAAAGATCAGAGGTGATCAGAGCTGTAATTGTACGTACATGTAAAGAACTCAAACGTGACAACGGTATGATAATACGATATGATGACAATGCAGCAGTTGTCATTGATCAAGAAGGAAATCCAAAAGGAACTCGAGTTTTTGGTGCGATCGCTCGGGAATTGAGACAGTTGAATTTTACTAAAATAGTCTCATTAGCTCCTGAGGTATTATAAATACTAATAGACGAGACCATGATACGATATAGTAAGTAGGTTCTCGGAAATAGATTAAATTCATTTAGTAGATAGTAGATTGATTGTGTATCACGTATATCCCTTAATAATTATTCATAAAAAAAAGAGCATGTTGATTATATCAAAACTCGGAGGCACCAATAATTATAGTTCATCATGGGTAGGGACACTATTGCCGACATAATAACTTCTATACGAAATGCTGACATGGATAAAAAAGGAACGGTTCGAATAGCATCTACTAATATCACCGAAAACATTGTTAAAATACTTCTACGAGAAGGATTTATCGAAAACGTGAGAAAACATCGAGAAAACAACAAATATTTCTTAGTTTCAACCCTGCGGCATAGAAGGAATAGGAAAGGACCATATAGAACTATTTTAAAACGTATCAGCCGACCCGGTCTACGAATCTATTCCAACTATCAACGAATTCCTAGGATTTTAGGAGGAATGGGGATTGTAATTCTTTCTACGTCTCGAGGTATAATGACAGACCGAGAGGCTCGACTAGAAGGAATCGGAGGAGAAATTTTGTGTTATATATGGTGATCCTTCAAGTATCCGAATTGGATCGGTAACTTCCTATTTGTTTGTGAAAAAACAAAAAAAGAGGAAGGACTGGTTATCTAATATCACTCCTCCTCCATTAGTTGATACTTCAAGGGGGTTACCTGGAATGAAAGAACAAAAATGGATTCATGAAGGTTTAATTACTGAATCACTTCCCAATGGTATGTTCCGGGTTCGTTTAGATAATGAAGATCTGATTCTAGGTTATGTTTCAGGAAGAATCCGACGTAGTTTTATACGGATACTACCGGGAGATAGAGTAAAAATCGAAGTAAGTCGTTATGATTCAACCAGGGGACGTATAATTTATAGACTCCGCAACAAAGATTCGAATGATTAGGTGTCTTTTTCAACATTACTTTCGTGGGGATACAACTCGAGGTTCAAAATTTCAAGAGACTTATTTTCTTCCAAAGAGTAGATTCGAAATTAAGGTAAGGAATGACAAATATGAAAATAAGGGCCTCCGTTCGTAAAATTTGTGAAAAATGTCGACTGATCCGTAGGCGGGGACGAATTATAGTAATTTGTTCCAACCCGAGACATAAACAGAGACAAGGATAATCCTTCTAAAAAAGGACTCTCTAAAGGACCCAATGTACAAATAAAGGATCTGTTTTAACCTGAAATGGATATATCCATATATCTCTGACTCATATTTATGAGATGATAAAATATGGCAAAACCTATACCAAGAATTGGTTCACGTAGGAATGGACGTATTGGTTCACGTAAGAATGGACGTAGAATACCAAAAGGAGTTATTCATGTTCAAGCAAGTTTCAACAATACCATTGTAACGGTTACAGATGTACGGGGTCGGGTGGTTTCTTGGTCCTCCGCCGGTACTTGTGGATTCAGGGGCACAAGAAGAGGGACGCCGTTTGCTGCTCAAACCGCAGCAGGAAATGCTATTCGTACAGTAGTAGATCAGGGTATGCAACGAGCAGAAGTAATGATAAAAGGTCCTGGTCTCGGAAGAGATGCAGCATTACGAGCCATTCGTAGAAGTGGTATACTATTAAGTTTCGTACGGGACGTAACCCCTATGCCACATAATGGATGTAGACCTCCTAAAAAAAGACGTGTGTAGAAATAAGAATTGAACAGATTTCAAGAGAAATAAATGATTCAATGATCTGATCAAATAATATTACTATGCTTCGAGAGGAAGTAGCAGTATCTACTCGGACACTACAGTGGAAGTGTGTTGAATCAAGAGCAGACAGTAAGCGTCTTTATTACGGCCGTTTTATTCTTTCTCCGCTTATGAAAGGTCAAGCCGATACAATAGGCATCGCGATGCGAAGGGCTTTGCTTGGAGAAATAGAAGGAACATGTATCACGCGTGCAAAATCTGAGAAGATACCACATGAATATTCTACCATAGTAGGTATTGAAGAATCCGTACATGAAATTTTAATGAATTTGAAAGAAATTGTATTGAGAAGTAATCTGTATGGAACTCGCGACGCATCCATTTGTGTCAGGGGTCCTGGATATATAACTGCTCAAGACATCATCTCACCGCCTTCTGTAGAAATTGTTGATCCTACACAGCATATAGCGAGCCTGACGGAACCAATTGATTTGTGTATTGGATTACAAATCGAGAGGAATCGCGGATATCGTATGAAAACACCAAATAACGCTCAAGATAGAAGTTTTCCTATGGATGCTGTATTCATGCCTGTTCGAAATGCGAATCATAGTATTCATTCTTATGGGAATGGAAATGAAAAACAAGAAATACTTTTTCTAGAAATATGGACGAATGGAAGTTTAACTCCTAAAGAAGCACTTCACGAAGCCTCCCGTAATTTGATTGATTTATTTATACCTTTTCTACATG